TACTATGGTAGAATATTCATGTGGTATTTTTTCTGATTTTACACGTGTAATACATGTTCCCTCTATTTCTCCGAGTAAAACTCTTCGCATTGCAATGCCTATTGTATCGGCTTGACCTTTCATAAGTGGAGACAGAATAAAGCGTCCATAATAAAGACGCTTACTGTCTATTCTTGATTCAACACACTTCCATTGTAGTGTCCGAGTAGATACTCTTATTTTCTCTCGAACCATAGTAATATATTATTTTGATCAAAGCCTTGACTTGTTTATTTCTCTTGAAATCTTTTCAATGTTTCTTTTTAGTTTTACACACGTCTTTTTTTAGGAGACCTACATCCATTATGTGGCATAGGAGTTACATCTCGTATAAAATTTAATAGTATACCACTTCTACGAATAGCTCTTAATGCCGCATCTCTTCCGAGACCAGGACCTTTTATCATGACTTCTGCTCGTTGCATGCCTTGATCCGATACTGTTCGAATAGCATTTCCTGCTGCAGTTTGAGCGGCAAAAGGTGTCCCCCTTCGTGTACCCTTGAATCCACAAGTCCCGGCGGAGGACCAAGAAATCACCCGACCTCGTACATCTGTAACAGTCACAATAGTATTGTTGAAACTAGCTTGAACATGAATAACTCCCTTTGGTATTTTACGAGTATGCTTACGCGAACCAATACGTACATTTTTACGCGAACCCGTTTTAGATATAGGTTTTGCCATATTTAATTATTAATTTCATAAAAATAAGTCCAAGATATATGGTATGGATATATCCATTTCGTGTCAAAAAAAGGGGATCCTTTATTAATTCTTTTCTAACTAGAATTAATATTCGATTTTTCTATATTAATTTTATTCTATTTCGATTAATATAAAATCCAATTTTTGAAATAAAATTTCAAATTTGAAATATCAATCATTTTTCTTATAAAAATTGGATATTTGATAGAATACTATATATATAATATATATCAATTTCTAAATTTGATAGAATACTATATATAATATATAATAATAAGAGAAAATAGAAATTGATATATTCTATTTTTTTTTCGAAAGCTTCCGTTTGTTAAAATATTATCCTTGTCTTTGTTTATGTCTTGGATTGGAACAAATTACTATAATTCGCCCTCGTCTTCGAATCAATCGACATTTTTCACAAATTTTACGAACGGAGGCCCTTATTTTCATATTTGCCATTCCTTAACTTAATAAGTTAATTCAAAATTTCTTTATTGGAAGAAAATAAGGTTTCCTTACGTTTTGAACTTCTAATTGTGGCCTTTCCCATAAAAATAATGTTGAGGTTGAAAAACACCCTAATTAAATTGAATGACTTATACTTTTTTTCTTTCCTTATCGTATACCCATAAAAAGTACGTTGAATCTTTTTGGAAACATAGCCTATAATCCAAATTCAATTTGCATTAATTATATAAGGGAACCTGAAACATACCCAGGGGAAATGATTCACGGGTAAGTTATTCATTTAGGAATTCAATCTTCGTGAATCCCCCCCCTTTTTTGAATTTCAGTTAAATTCCTTATCACATTCACAAATATACATAAGGGGGGGAAGTTCTATTATAAACTTGCGTTTTCTTTTTCTTTTTTTTACCGGATAGAAGTTTATCATATAATTCGGGTGTTAGAAAGATTACCATATATAACATAAAACTTCTCCGCCGATTCTTTCTAATCGAGCCTCTCGATCTGTCATTATACCTCTAGAAGTTGAAAGAATTACAATCCCCATGCCCCCTAAAATTCTAGGGATTCGTTGATAATTAGAATATATTCGTAGACCGGGTGTACTGATCCGTTTTAAATTTAAAAAACTTTTATATGATCCTTTTCTATTTCTTCTATACCGTAGAGTTAAAACTAAAAAAGATTTGTCCTTTTCTCTATGTTTTCTGACGTTTTCAACAAAACCCTCTCGTAAAAGTATTTTTACAGTGTTTTCTGTTATGTTAGTAAATGGTATTTGAACCATTCCTTTTTTATTCATGTCAGCATTTCTTATATAGGTTATTATGTCAGCGATGGTGTCCTTACCCATGGTAAACGAAAATGATAGTTGCCCTTTATAATCAACATGCTCCTTTTTCTATTTATTATTTTATTTTTTTTACTTTCTATTATATATATATCTATATAGAGATATATTGTTTAGGTTATCAAGTATTAATCTGAAATAAATAATAATTGCTACTTCGAATACTTATAATAATTACTACAAAAGGGATATATGTGAGGTAAAATAGATTAATGAATCTATTTCACAAAAAAAGAATGTATCCATAGCACGGTTTCGTCTTATAATACCTCGGGTGCTAATGAAACTATTTTAGTGAAATTTAACTGTCTCAATTCCCGGGCGATTGCACAAAATATTCGAGTTCCTTTTGGATTTCCTTCTTGATCAATGACAACTGCAGCATTATCATCATACTGAATTATTATACCGTTGCTACGTTTGAGTTCTTTACAAGTACGTACAATTACAGCTCTGATCACTTCTGATCTTTCTAAGTTCGTATTTGGTACTGCTTGTTTGATTACCGCAACAACAATGTCACCAATATAAGCATATCGTCGATTACTAGCTCCTAGGATTCGAATACACATCAGTTCGCGTGCTCCGCTGTTATCAGCTACATTCAAATGAGTTTGAGGTTGAATCATATCATTTTTTTATTCTTTCAGTCCAAAAATTGAAGTAAAAATATTTTGTGTTCAAAAAAAGGAACCTACAATTGCATTTTTGGTTTTCGTCCTAAAGACCTCTTTCCTTTGGTTCTAATTTATTACCCTGAAATAATGAATTGAGTTCGTATAGGCATTTTTGATGATGCTATTGAAATAGCCTTTCTTGCTATATTTTCTGGTACCCCACCCATTTCATAAAGTATTTTCCCGGGTTTAACGACAGCTACCCAATATTCGGGAGATCCTTTTCCTGAACCCATACGTGTTTCAGTAGGTCTTACTGTAACCGGTTTGTCCGGAAATATGCGTACCCATATTTGTCCACCGCGGCGAACATTTCGTGACATTGCTCGCCGCCCCGCTTCTATTTGTCTAGATGTTATCCAAGCGGGCTCAAGTGCCTGAAGAGCATATCTTCCGAAGCAAATATGATTCCCTCGATAGGATACTCCCTTCATTCTTCCTCTATGTTGTTTACGAAATCTGGTTCTTTGGGGGTTATAATTGATGGTTGTTTCTCAATTCCATCTTTATTACAGAACCGTACATGAGATTTTCACCTCATACGGCTCCTCGCGAATGAAGTAATTCAAATAGATATATATATAGATATATAATCGATTTAATCTAATCGATAAAATAATATGCACTAATATTCAGATGTTTAATGAATAATGGAATAGCGGGATTTTTGAGATTTCATAGAATCTATTCAAAATTTTTATATCTTGTTTTGATATATAATTGAATATTCTTATAAACGAAACAATTTTGGTTATCCGTATATAACTAAAGAATGTTGTTTTGTTCTATTATTTGTTATTTTATAATAATAATAATAATGTTCTAATGAATCTTTATTTTCCTTTTTATTATTAGTTATTAGAATAGAATATTTTTGATTATTAGAAAAAATAAATAGAATTGGCAAAAATAGAAAAAAAATTCAATAAAATCAAAATTCTCGCGGGCGAATATTTACTCTTTTTAATATTTACTCTTTTATTATCAAATTCAGATGTAATGTAAGGCACAACTCCTAAAAAATGGATTGCTTTTTGGTTTCTTCCGCCATCCCACCTAACGAATCATTAAGATTTGTTTTTAAGAAAATCTTAAGTATTTGCAGGTTTCGTCGTTCCCACCACTTCTCGATTAATGGTTAGGTCTGAATTCTACAATGGAGCCTTTCTCATATCTAAAAATTAATAATATTTTTTTAGAATATTGATTTGTTTTTTCGTGAATCAATATTCTCAGTTTTTATTGATTCAGAGCTCTTAATTTGTTTACGTTATAAATTAATTCATATATATATGAATTAATTTAGATTGATGCTTTATTACACTACCTTTTATGAGATGACTCATAGACCTTTACATATTAGAATTCTATATCATTGATATATTTTTCTCTCTTTCTTTCACCTCTTCATTTATCTGTATATTTTTATTGCTTTACAACTAAATAAGATTTTTTTTCTTTTATGCTTCACAATAGTTCAGTTGCTATAATATATATATTTTTAGATTTTTTTGTTTTGACTAGTTCTTTAGATCTAGATAATCCGAAGCGATGCGTTGGTTATTAGTTCTTTTTTAATTAATTTATACTATGAACTGGTTTATTTTTTTGTTAAATTTGAACCGTTCTTAAAAACTAACGAGTCGCACACTAAGCATAGCAATACTATCAATATGAAATGATTCATTTCATTTTTTAGTCGATTCAATCTTATAAAATTAAGAATTTAGGGGAAATCAAAATCGAGTTAAAAATCGAGTAATTTTTCATTTTTTGTTTTCTATAAAAAAATATAGGACATTTAAGATAAAGAATAACATATTTTTCTTTATTTAGAAAATATCCAAACTTTGATCCCTAAAACCCCATAAATAGTTCTAACTGTATAGCAACAATAATCAATTTTAGCTCGAATGGTTTGTAGAGGAACCCTACCTTCTCTGATCCATTCAACACGTGCAATTTCTTTTCCGTCGATACGTCCTGCAATTTGTACCTGAACTCCTTTTGTACCCGCTTGTTCAGTTAATTCAATAGCTTTTTTCATTGCTTTACGAAACGAAACTCTATTCTTTAATTGTCCTGCTATAAATTCTGCAATAATATTAGGGTGTTTATAAGCATTTGCAATTTTTACAATAGCAATGTTTAGTTTTCGATTCACACAATTCAGTTTTTTTTGCATACTCGTCTGTAATTCTTCTATTTTTTGAGGCTTACCTTCTATTAATAACTTTGGAAATCCCATATATATTATGA